ATGCCAAAAAGAACAAAAGGCCTTGGACACGTAGTGGATCTTGAAGTACTATTTCTGCATCTCCCTGACCAAATCCACCCACATTAGGATTACTTGTTAATGGTTGATCGAGTTTGATAGATTCGCCCTCTGAAACACTAAGTTCTGGTCCTGGAGGGATAATATCAACCGCTTGGCGTCCATCCAATGCATCCGTTATGGTTATTTCGTACCCCCCTTTTTCTTTTCGTATGATTTTGCTTACTATACCCGCTGCTGTAGCATTATAAACCGTATTGTTACTTTTTGTCCCGTCGGGATAAATCTGGCCCCTTCCCCTGTTACCACCTACGTATATTGGGTATTTTAAGAAGTGAACATCTTTATTAGTCGCGGGATCCGGGGAAAGAATAGGAAAAGCGATTTCACTATATTTCTTACCAGGAACAGGCCCTATCACAAGAATATTTTTTTTAGTGGGGCCGTAATTCTGAAAAGATAGATTGCCTATCTTTTCTTTCATCTCAGGAGAAATACGACTGGGGGGGGCTAATTCAAACCCTTCCGGTAAAATAAGAACGGCCCCTACATTCAACCCCCCCTTTTTACCATTAGCAAGAACTTGTTTCAGTTGCATATCATAAGGAATTCTAACAACTGCTTCAAACACAGTATCAGGAAGTACCGCTTGGGGAACCTCAATATCCACAGGTTTATTAGCTAAATGGCAATTGGCGCATACAATACGACCAGTGGCTTCTCGTGGATTTTCAAAACCCTGCTGCGCAAAAATGGGATATGCATTTGAAATGGAGGCCCGAGTTATTATATATATCATGAGTGATACGGAAATGAATCGAGTAATCTCTTCCTTTATCGAAGAAAAAGTATTTCTAATTTGCATGGTCCAATCGTTGATCCCGAAAATTTCTACAATAAAATTGGGTAGGTCGCTAGTATAGTTCCCTATCCACGATTTTGCTATTTACTGAAATAATTTTACTGGAATATAGGAGGAATCCTCTGAATGGGTAGAAAGAGTAAGGTAAGTACGACCTGGAATGCTTTGCTTAGGTACAAAGTAAGAAACATTCTAATTGACTCGTTTTTCAGTCATTCATTGAATGATAAATCACTACAAGTGACGGAGATACACGATTTAAATAAAGGAAAATCCAATATTTGAAAATTGTATCTAGAATGACTGGAAAAGTGGAAACAAGACCAGATATAATTTGATCATTATGAAAAAATCCAAAATCGTTATAGACATAGCCAATCATTAGTTCCCAACCGTGGGGCGAATGGAATCCGATACATAAATCAGTTACTAAAAGAATGGAAAAGGCTTTTATTGTGTCGCTTAAATTATATAGGAATTCTTGAACCCAAGAATTAAGAAAAACAAGTTCTTCATTACCCAGAATAGAATAAGCACTTAGAATAACGAAACAGATTAGATTTGTCGAGAAGTGCAAAATTGTATGGATATGATCCTCATCGTGTATCTTGATCAATTGGATTGTTTCTTTGTGGAGCCCCATACGAAACTTTTGTAGATGTCTTTCCGGGAATTCCTTTACCATTTCATCCAAGAGAAATAGCTCCTCTAATTCTATGAATTTTTCTAGAATACTCTTTTCTTGAATATCGTTCAAAAAGGTTTCGGATTGCCTAGTATTCCACCAATTAGTAACCCAAGATTCTAGACTTTTATTAAATGAGAGAGTGATCCACCGGGGCAAAAAGACTACAAATACTATAAATGAAAGGTATCGAAGGGGAATAGATGCGCTCTTTTTTGTCATTTTTTCATCTGTGAATTGTCACCTCATTCGTTGACTCTATGCGATCTAATATTTCTATCAAGCATAAGTTCTATTATAAGGTATCGCACCTATTAATTATTAATTTATTAATCGAGCCCCCGTTTTTTAGTTGTGATTCAGAGGTTAGTCCTTTAATCTAGTGTAGAAAAAATACAGAAATAGAAGAAGAATCCACTTCAGGTTCGAATTCAAATGAAGAAATAATAAAAAAATAGATTGTTTCCAGATATCTTAATTGATTAAATATTCGAAGTAATTACTCCCCTTTGATGAATGCCCGAAAGATTCAAATAAAGATTCCAATAATGAATATTTTTCGGATTTCGAAATGAAAGAACTTCCTGTTTATTAAAAAAGAAAATATCAAATATTTCGAAAAAAAAAATTGACAGACAAAAACAAAAAAGGTTTTGTTTTATATTATGGCTTATGGCCGCCACGTACACGTTTGCCTTGCTTTGGCCCCACGAGGCGTTCTGAAGAAACTTTAATTGAGTAAGTTATGCTTATAGAAAAAAAAGGATTCTTAGGGGTTTTCCTCTTGCTGAGAAAGCATTTATTTTGCAGTTTCTTTTTTCAATTTTTTCAAAATACTTCAATTGGTACACGCAAGAAATAGGCCAATTCCGCAGCCTTTTGCTCAATTTCCCGTGGAGTCAAATTCTCATCAGTACGAGTCAAGGGAACGTCTCCCAGGCCTCTTATTTCCATATAAAGGACACGACGAGCATAAATACCCTCTTTTACTTCTATTCTGATGGACTGAATATCTTTCATAAGGAATCGTAAAAAGATGCGGCGATTTTTTCCAGGAAATCCCCAACGAAAAATGCGCACTATTCCTTCTTTTCTATCAAATTGATCATAACCGCTACCTACATTCCATGTAATTGTGCACCACAAATAGGAACTAATAAAGAGACCCGCGATCCCATAGAAAGACATTACGATCCCTTGTGGGAAAAAAAGGATTTGTTGAGACGGAAAGAAGGATATCAAATTCTTATCAAGATAACTAGAAATTCCAACCAAAAAGAATCCTAATGAACCTAAAAAAAGGATAAACGCCCAGCAGAAATTACTTGTTTTGCGAGATCCTGCTATAAATTCTATCCATATATATTCTGATCGCCAACTCATACATAGTAGATCCAGTTGCATTTTATGGAATAACAAAAAAAAGTTTCACTTTACTTTTTTTTCCGAAGTAACTCTCATCAACTAGTACTATTCTGATGTGAACTTTTAGTAGTAATTAATCGAATTGGTTAGATATAATAAAATAAAAGCATCCCCTTCATATGATTCCCTATCAATAGCTACATACATATGGATAGATTGACTTTAATTTCAGACATGAGTTCGGATCCCAGCCTTTTTTTTTAATTGCTAGAATTCGTCTGTCCATATATCATGTTTACGCATGTATAAGATCTTTTTCATTTATGTTCGGAGAAAGCCACCTGTTATTCTTATACAATATTCTACTAAATGGATATCCTTGTTCGCTAAGTCTTGAAAAAAAAAACTAGATGAGATTTGACCACATCAGATTTAAAAAATCTTTTTTTTTTGAACATGAAGAGATAAAGAGGCCATTGCAATTGCCGGAAATACTAGGCCCACTAAAGGCACAAAAAAGGAGGGTAAGTTGTTGAGAATTGTCATAGAATGGGGTACCTCGATTTAATATTTGTACCTGTTATTGTTATAAGGATATCTTATAATAATTATAATTCATATTATAATTCGTATATTAGTATACTAAGTATATCGAAGTGAGTATATATAATAAGTGCAAGCAATGTCGAACTAAATAAACGAACTTATTCATCTTTCTACATGAAATAGATGCATGTATGATAATCCACTTTCTTTATTATTCTTACTTCTTTTATTTTTATTCTTATATTGTTCTTATCTTCTTCTTCTAATTTCTTTTTTAATAAAAAAAGAGTTTCTTAAAAATTTAAAAATCCCCGAAAGATTTGTTAGAATCCGACCCAAGAGCAGAAATTCTTATAAAAAGGGGACTTCTTGGGAGATATAGAAAGATGCAAGATTCTATATTTTCTATATTTGAAATATATACATATAGAAGAGGCGAACAGAACACGAAATTCGTTTTATTTGCCTTGCCTCCTAATTCGAAGGAAGAATTCGCTTTGTTGTTTTTTTACCGATATTACTAATCAGCAATATCGGTAAAAAAAAACAATTATCCGCATGATTCTTTCTACAATTAAATCTTATGTCACCAAATAAAAATTCATTTTTTCGGTTTTTTTATTTTGATTCTGATAAACTAACTAACTAGTTATTCGCCACAAAAAAAAAGTTGAACTCGAGACTCTACTTGATTGAATTTTTATTGAAAGGAAAAAAGGCGTGTAGCTGAAATAGCTCACTCAGAACACCTTTTAAAGGGTTACGTGGTACGATTGGATCGAATAAGCCCTTATGGAATAAATATTCAGCCGCTTGTGAACCTTCAGGTACTGTCTTATTCAATGTTTGTTCAATTACTCTTTTACCCGCAAATGCAATATAGGCATTAGGTTCGGCAATAATGATATCCCCCAACATACCAAAACTAGCTGTTACTCCACCAGTAGTAGGAGATGTAAGAATTGATACATAGAATAACTTTTTATTTGATTGATAATCATATAAAGCAGAAGATATTTTAGCCATTTGCATCAAGCTCAAACTTCCTTCTTGCATGCGTGCCCCTCCGGAAGCACACACTAGAATAAGAGGTAAAAGTTTATTGGTAGCATACTCGATCAAACGGGTGATTTTCTCGCCTACTACGGATCCCATACTACCCCCCATAAACTGAAAATCCATAACCCCAATTGCGACGGGAATCCCGTTTAGTTGACCTGTACCTGTTTGAACAGCCTCGGTTAATCCTGTTTTTTTTTGATAAGAATCAATACGATCTTTATAAGGTTCCTCTTCTGAATGAAATTCAATGGGATCCAGAGAAACCATGCCGTCATCCATCGGATCCCAAGTACCTGGATCAACCGAAAGTTCGATTCTATCTGAACTACTTATTTTCAAATAATATCCGCATTGTTCACAAATATTCATTTTTGACTTCAAAAATTTCTTATAATTTAATCCATAACAATTTTCACATTGAACCCACAAATGCCTGTATTTTTGAGTTACATCAAGATTATT